AACTTACAGCAGCTTGCCAAACAAAGGCTAAGAGAAAAAAAAACAAAGGTATGACTGGCATAAAATCTACGATTGGATTCAAAAAAGCATAGGCCTCAGGCAATTTGCCTAAGACTAAGAAAAAACTACTCGAATAAAGGGCAGAATTAAGACAGATCAAACTAAAGATATTAAGCATAACAGACATTTTGTTCTTGCAGATAATTGCATTTTGATTGAATTATGGATATAAGGAAAAAGTAAGTAAGGTAGACAAAAAAATCCTTCTTTAAACCCACCCAATCAAAAATCTTCTCATTCTCAATGAGAATATAGAAGAAATCATATTTTCATACAATATCTTAATTGAATTATATGTAATGATCAATAAATTCAGTTAAGTTATCTACCTACACTTAGCAAAAGCACAGGAATCTATTCTATAGATATTTGGACTGTAGTTGACAAACAACCAATACTAATAATAACTACTAATATAATATATAGTATATTTTCTTTATCTTTAATATTCTTTATTAATATTAATTATTAGTCTTGACTAGAAATGGGGCGTGGCCAAGTGGTAAGGCAACGGGTTTTGGTCCCGTTATTCGGAGGTTCGAATCCTTCCGTCCCAGAGCATATCCAATCTAAAAATTGTTTTGAACAAATATCCAAATGTCAAATAGACAAATATATATTTAAGGATGGGTACGTTTTGAATCGAGATAATAAAGAATCTATTCCGTAAGTAAATAAGGGAGCCCCCCCTTTTTCCTTTTTATTTATTATTTTCTGTATATCTCTTAATTCATCCTAAACAATAGGAAGTTCTTGGTGAATTCATTAGTCAATAGAGTGAACTATCTTAATAGTAATGAGTTAGGCTAAAAAAAAGAGCAAGGGAAGGTATAAATTTTAATTTTAATATCTGTGCTTGCTCGAATCTTATTAATAGATAGTCATGTAACTGATTCGTTTTCTTTGAATCTCATTTTTAGGTATTTTTGTTTGGACCTAATGAAGAATAGAAAATCTATGTAACGGTTGAGACATAATTGAAAATTTTATTCATTTTATAGAAAAATATAGAATTTAATAAAATTTAATAAATATTTGGAATGATTCCCTATTAAAAATAGTTTAATCTTCGATACTCAAAAAACTCAAAAAGTAGAAAATAGGACAACCTATTACAACCTATCTTATTAAGTTAAGTCACTTGAAGATGCAGATTTCATTTCTTCGTGTTATTTTTCTATTTATTTATATGTATGTTAAAGAGGGGGTCTTGCTAAGACTTCTTCAGAAAAGAATAATCTTTATTATTTATCCGTATATATTATATATATAGAGTATATAGAGAAGAAAAGTGCATAGATTACAATATCTATGCACCATATATGCACCATATTGAACCAATGACTATTCATGATTCCATGATTGAATCAACTCCATGCCGCTTCTAAATTAGAGGAATGTTATGGTAAAACTTCGTTTGAAACGATGTGGTAGAAAGCAACGTGCGACTTGAAAGACATGATCCGCTGTGGATTCTTACATCCACCATTTTATATAGGAATGAAGGTGCTCTTCGCTCGACATCATTTGTTCTGTTCCACAGGAACCTCTCTTTTTGTTGGGTTGTAATGTAAATAGTGCATGATGAAGCTCGAGTAAAAAAGAAAGTATTCATTTCTCGGGGCAAGGATCTAGGGTTAAAATCAATAAATTGAACAACTTCGTAAATATATCTTCGATATAGAAATCGAAAGAATCCACTTCAAGCAAGTTTCCAATTCAAAAGGACATTTTGTTGATCAAACTTTTTTGATACAAAGTGTATCACTCGGAATCAGTCGTCCACAGGATTCTTGAAATCACAAAAAAAGGTATGTTGCTGCCATTTTGAAAGGATTAAGAAACACCGAAGTAATGTCTAAACCTAATGATTTAAAATAAAACAAAGATAAAGGATTCTAGAACAAGGAAACACCATTTTAATTGTCTCAATAACGGAAAAAGAATATAAATAGATTTGAAACGAGACAAACAAAAAAAGGGGGTAAAGACTACTCAATAAAGATTTTTCTTTGAACTATTTGACAGTTAGCCAACTTGAGTTATGAGTACGAATGAACGGTTTCCTTTTTTAAGAATATAAGAATAATATAAGAAGGAAGAAGAAAAGGGTGAATGGAATTAAATAAGAGTCTAATTCATTTGTCATTTATTTGAATTCCATACACAGACAAAACTTCAAACCAAATCATTTTATCTTGAGCCGTACGAGGAAAAAACTTCCTATACGTTTCTCGGGGGGGTATTGTTCATCTATATCTATCCCAATGAGCCGTCTATCGAATCGTTGCAATTGATGTTCGATCCCGAAGAGAAGGAAAAGATCTTCAGAAACTGGGTTTTTATGATCCGATAAAGAATGAAACTTATTTAAACGTTCCTTCTATTCTATACTTCCTTGAAAGGGGTGCTCAACCTACAGGAACTGTTCGGGATATTTTAAAGAAGAAGGGGCTTTTTAAGGAACTTCGCCTTAATCAAACGGAATTCAATTAAGGAAATACAAAAAAATTAAGGGGGGATACAAAAAAATAATATATAAGTTACTACCCCCCTTTTCCGCTCTATCCATATCGATTTATTTTATCATTATATATCCTTACTTCTACTCAATCCTATGTTTTAGAATGACAAAACTTTCTTTTTTAAAAAAACGTGGACATTCCCTTCAATGGGTTAGTTTCATTGGAATTCTACTAATAAAAATAAAAAAGGAATCAAGTTTGCTTATTCCACTTAGATGGATTGACTATATTATTCATTATGGATAAAAGAAATCCGAGATTTTTTTCATTTCACTTCTTACTTTTTATTTATTTTATACTTTTTATATCTGTGTAGGTTAGAATTAGATATATGGTGCCAGTCTAACACAAGTTCTTATTTAATTAAATAAAATATATTAAATTAAAAAATATATTAAATATGAATTTGAAATAAAATTAGAAAAATTCTATTTTGAGTTTTTTCCATTGTATTCTTTTTTTGTCAACATTTATATTGACAACAGTGTATCGAACAAATATAATTCATCGTGATAAATGAAGTGGATCTTTTTATTTCTGGCCCATAGGTTTCGGTTTTACTTTCATTTCAAGTGGTGGGTCCTTTAATATTTAATACAAGGATACTAAAGAGTCCTTTTTATTGAAATCTTATTGAAAAAGTAGATAATCTAAAAAAAGAGGGGTCTATTTTGCATTTATCTATACTTTTTATACTTTTTCTCTTTTTTAATTTATTCTGATTGTATCTACACATTTTTTATTTTGGGGTTGCTAACTCAACGGTAGAGTACTCGGCTTTTAAGTGCGGCTAAGATCTTTTACACATTTGGATGAAGGGAAGGATTCGTCCATACCATCGGTAAAGTTTGTAAGACCACGACTGATCCTGAAGAAAGGGAATGAATGGAAAAAAGAGCAGGTCGGAGCAACGGATAGTTCTGATAATATTTGATTTTGATCGGGCTAAAACCTTATTGGAATTCTTGGAAGGAACAAAATGAAGTTGGGTCGAATTAATAAATGGATAAGGCTCTAGGGCTTCAATTTCAATTCATTATATTATAATTATATTATAATAGGGAAAGAAAAAGTAACGGGCTTTTCTTCTTGATTTGAATAATTCCCCATCTAATTACATGTTAAAAATAGATTAGTACCTGATGCGGGAAAAGCTTTCCCCCCATGAGTGGATTCTCTTTTTTTTGATTTCTTTCTGTTAATGAATCCTAATTATTGCCATTCCCTAATATAGAATGGAGATGTGTGTGTAGAAGAAGCAGTATGTTGATAAAGACAGTTTTTTCCAAAATCAAAAGAGCGATTAGGTTGAAAAAAATAAAGGATTTCTAACCATCTTGTTTTATTAGACTATATATAACATAGTCTAATGAACATAGACTAATGAAATGGAAAAAAGAGGGTAGAGAATCTGTTGGTAAGTTTATCTGTCTCCGAGGTATCTATTTTTAGATAATACCTTGTTTTTACTGTATCGCACTATGTATCATTTCATAATCCTCCCAATCTTCTACTTTTGGTTCAAATAGAATTTCAAATGGAGGAACTTCAAAGATATTTACAGCTAGATAGATCTCAACAACACGACTTTCAATATCCACTTATACTTCAAGAGTATATTTATGCACTTGCTCATGATCATGATTTAAATCAATCAATTTTTTTAGAAAATTCAGGTTATGACAAGAAATCTAATTTACTAATTGTGAAACGTTTAATTACTCGAATGTATCAACAGAATTTTTTTTTTATTTCTGTTAAAAATTCTAACAAAAATCAAATTTTCGGGCGCAACAAAAATTTGTATTATCAAATAATATCCGAGGGATTTGCATTTATTGTCGAAATACCTTTTTCTCTACGACTAATATCCGTTCTAGAACTAGAACGGAAAAAGACATTCCAATCTCATAATTTACGATCAATTCATTCAATATTTCCTTTTTTAGAGGACAATCTTTCACATTTAAATTGTGTGTTAGATATACTAATACCCCACCCTGTCCATCCGGAAATCTTGGTTCAAACTCTTCGTTTTTGGGTAAAAGATGCCTCTTCTTTGCATTTATTACGATTCTTTCTACACGAGTATTGGAATACTTTTATTATCCTAAAGAAAACTAGCTCTTCTTTTTCAAAAATAAATCAAAGATTCTTCTTCTTCTTATATAATTCTCATGTATATGAATACGAATCCCTTTTTTTCTTTCTCCGCAAACAATCTTCTCATTTACAATCAACATCTTCTGGAATCTTTCTTGAACGAATCTATTTCTATGGAAAAATAGAGCGTCTTGTAGAAGTCTTTTCTAAAGATTTTCAAAGTAATCTTTGGTTGTTTAAGGATCCGTTCGTGCATTATGTTAGGTATCAAGGAAAATCCCTTTTGGCTTCAAAAGAAACTTCTTTTTTAAT